TCCGGGACGAGGTGGTACTTGTGATATTTCGGCTTGGGACGCCTTTTATTTGGCGGTTTTTTGGATGTTAAATACCATTGGATGGGTGACTTTTTATTGGCATTGGAAGCACATCACATTATGGCAGGGCAACGTTTCGCAGTTTAATGAGTCTTCCACTTATTTGATGGGATGGTTAAGAGATTATCTATGGTTAAACTCTTCACAACTTATCAACGGATATAACCCCTTCGGTATGAATAGTTTATCGGTCTGGGCGTGGATGTTCTTATTTGGACATCTTGTTTGGGCTACTGGATTTATGTTCTTAATATCCTGGCGTGGATATTGGCAGGAATTGATTGAAACTTTAGCCTGGGCTCATGAACGAACACCTTTGGCTAATTTGATTCGATGGAGAGATAAACCGGTGGCTCTTTCTATTGTTCAAGCAAGATTGGTCGGGTTAGCCCACTTTTCTGTAGGTTATATATTCACTTATGCGGCTTTCTTGATTGCTTCTACATCCGGCAAATTTGGTTAATTCTTTATTTTATGTGTTGTAGCCTCGATAATATCATTTCTGTTGATTAATGATTAAGAAGGAGCTCACCTTCTTTTCTTATATTTCTACACCTAGGATCCGACTTCTATTTTATCATTGAAACTAACAGGAATTGAACCGTTATGGCAAGAAAAAGTTTGATTCAGAGGGAGAAGAAGAGGAAAAAATTGGAACAAAAATATCATTTGATTCGCGGATCCTCAAAAAAAGAAATAAGCAAAGTTCGATCTTTGAGTGAGAAATGGGAAATTCATGGAAAGTTACAAGCCCCACCACGTAATAGTGCACCTACACGCCTGCATCGACGTTGTTTTTCAACCGGAAGACCGAGAGCTAACTATCGAGATTTTGGGCTAGCCGGGCACATACTTCGTGAAATGGTTCATGCATGTTTTTTACCCGGAGCAACAAGATCGAGTTGGTAAGGATTAAAAAATCCTTTAATTTTTTTATATGATCGTCGATCATAGAGGACCCCTTTACCATTCTGTATAAATGGGATATGATATTCTATTTTGTACAGATATGGTCAAGGGGCCCCTTTCAATCCTTTTTTGTCCAATAGTTCCTACTTCAACGCGGGGTAGAGCAGTTTGGTAGCTTGCAAGGCTCATAACCTTGAGGTCACGGGTTCAAATCCCGTCTCCGCAACTTTTTTTTGACAAAAAAAAGTTTTATTCTGTTAACTAGTAATTAATTAGCTTTTTTCTTTTGGGGTGGGAAGAAACGAAAGGCGGGGGGAGAACCGACATACTATCGTGATCAACTATACTTTACTTTATCCTATTAAAGTAAATAGATTAACCCCATTATACTGGGCGGATAGCGGGAATCGAACCCGCATCTTCTCCGTGGCAAAGAGAAATTTTACCATTCGACTATATCCGCACCTTTTTTCGCAATGTATGTATCCTATTTGTGCAGAACTAAGTCAAATACGATACATTTTTTTTTTTTTTTATTTATATACATATTTAGACATATTTAGTAATAATATGTATATATTATATACAACTTTAGTACATATTTCTATTAAATTATTAGACAGTATATAATAAGGTCTAATAATTTAATAGAAATAAAATTATATATACATAATTATATATTTTAATATATTTTATTTTCAAAATTTTACAAAACAAAGACACAAATACAATAAGTTTGACCCCCAGTAATTTTTATAATTTTTTTCTTATTTGCATTTTTGGAATTTATAACTTAATATTGAATTTTAAGGTGTCTTAGAATTTGAAATAATTCGGGGGGAGGGGTTATTTTTGCATCTAGAACAAATAGGTTCACGAGATAAGAGAATTAAGGATACCTATCAGAAAGACTAATCCAATCCATAATGATGTACCGGAAAATACAACATTTTTATTCCCCGACCAACCGTCGGGAGAAGCAAATACAACGGGTACACTAATCAGTAAGATTGATGAAGTAACAATTAATGCAAAAACAGCCAATTGGAAAGCAATAGTCATGTTTCTAATCCTCCAATCTACCAATAAAAGAATTATATACCATTTGATCTCTTTATCAGCCAAAAAATTGTAAAAAAAAAAATGCATGGCGGCTGGATTTTACCACGAATCACAGTTTTGTCACTTTCTTTACACTTTACTTTACAAGGGAGAACACTAGATCATGCATCTCTATATACAGATAGAAGATTCCTAATATATACTAATATATATCGATATATATATGTTTATATCGATAGTAATGGTATCAACAAGATCGCTATGTTCCATTCGGTGGAAAAAAAAAAGAAAATAGAAATTTTCTTTCGGAGAGATGGCCGAGTGGTTGATAGCTCCGGTCTTGAAAACCGGTATAGTTCGAAACAAAGAACTATCGAGGGTTCGAATCCCTCTCTCTCCTTTTTCTTGGTGAATAGGTTTCTTTAAGGGAGTGGCTCGGCTAAGTTGCATAGCCGAACCAGAAAAAATA